TATATATAAATATAAAATATAAATATATATATATATAATATATATATATGGTATATGGTATATGGTATATATATGGATATGGAAATGGATATAGAAATGGATTTACTTTCGTTTATTTATTTTCTTTTCATTATTAATATGAAAATATGAATTCTGAATTTATTAATATTTAATTTCTTAATCTTAATAATGAAATTATGAAATTATTTTTGATTTGATATTTGTATTTGATTTTTATTCTTCATAAGAAATAAGAATTTTATACTTCATAAGATTCTTTCTAATTCATAAGATTCATCGAAATAGCTTTATTAGTTCTATGCTATATGGTATCTGTAGCATTTATCTTTATGAGATACCATACAAAATATACAAAATCGAATGATTTTCGTTTTAGAAAGAAGGGATATAATAAAATTATTGATTATTGAGCTGGATCCAACAACAAAAAAAGTTGAATGGTCTTATTCAAAACGTCTCATTATTTTTAACCAATTATGTGCTTCAATATAATTCCCTGGAGTAAGCGCTATAGCTTGTTTCCAATACTCAGCAGCTTGATCGAACCAAGCCTCTGCAATTTCAGAATCGCCTTGTAGAATGGCTTGTTCTCCCCGGTCGGAATAGGTGAGTCAATTCCCTCCCTTAGAACCGTACTTGAGAGTTTCCTACCTCATACGGCTCAGCAATCAATTCTTTTTGCGTCGCATCTTCTCTTAATCTATCCTATGCTAACTGAATTAGATTTCTCATCAACCTATTCATTCTATTTTATCTTGGGTTAACCAGAAGATGTTTATTACATAATACATAAGTTTCAAATTCTAATTTGGATCTTGGATCAATGATTAGTTTTCTCTTTTCTCCCACCTTCAGAAGAATGAAGCATAGATATCCCCTCGATATCGTTAGAATTTTCTTATTCTTAAAGGTAACTATCTCTATTTCATATTTCATATTATGGTATATGATCTTTCAATTTATATAGAATCTTTGAAAAAGACTTTCCTCCGTTAAGAAAAAAGAACTTACTATCTTTGGGATCTGATGCTACACCGCTGCTCAATACTTTAGTAGATCGACTCTATTACATAAGTTGATTTCTAACTTTTTTCATATCATAACATAAGTAAGCAGTTCTGAACTGTATTGACCAAATAATAGCTTACTAATTGATCTTTACGGTGCTTTCTCTATCAATTCGACTCTTTATCCATAGAGTATAGTATGTAGGCCATACCTATTTCTTCCGATTTTTTTGGTTCTCGCGAAGTCTTTTTTCTTGCTACAGCTCATAAAAATCGTTACTTTGGACGATGCATATGTAGAAAGCCTATTTTTCTTTTTCTAGTATTTACTAGACGATTTTCTCTCTTTTTCCTTCTTTCTATAGTGAAGATAGTCGCACGTAATGACAGATCACGGCCATATTATTAAAAGCTTGTGGTAAAAATGGATTTCGTTCTAGCGCCCGGAAATAATATTCCAAAGCTTTTGTATGCTCTCCGTTGCTTGTGTGTATAAGACCTATGTTATAGAGTATATAACTTCTATCATAGGGATCAATTTCTGGTCGCGTAGCTTCATAATAATTCTGTAAAGCTTCCGCATAATTCCCTTCGGATTGAGCCGACATCCGTTACGGTAGTTCATTCTTGTAAAAGAATCTCCGTTCCAGAACCGTACGTGAGATTTTCATCTCATACGGCTCCTCCCTTCTGTGCATAGTACTAAGGGGAATAATTCATGTAATCAAAATTTCACTATTCTCATTATGAACTGACAGGAGCTGGTATTTTTACAAGAAATTTCTAGCCATCCTTCCCACAAGAGGTTTTTTCTTACCACCATTTTCTTTTTCTTACCACCAATCGTATTAGTGCTAAATAGAAATGGTAACTCCAACAATTTCTTTGTACTCAACGCTTACGATTTCCAGGAATTAGTCACTTCAACGGTCTTTGATGGTTATACAGGTACCCAAAGTACGAATGAGATGGATCTTAGTTTTCCCAACCATTTAGTCCCGATACCGATAAGGAAAAGGGTTATTTATAACAAAGTTTTCGTGTTGTTGATTCCTAGGTGTAGTGCTTTTTCCACAATGCCACCTATTGGTACTAATGAAGGAGGATTGACCTCCAATAAAGAACCCATAGATGTAACCTTTCGCTCAATACTAAAATAGATAATTGAAGCATCTAAGGCTGCATCAATCGAGGATACACGACAGAAGGAATTGCTCTATCTCTAAACTTCACCTTCACCAAGCGTAGGTTTCTTTCACTAATTTGTTTTTCTATTCCTAACTACGTTTTTTCTCGTAAAACTGAGGGGTAAAAAAACAATACAATAAAAGAATCAAATCGCACCATCTCTGTAATAGGTAAATGCCTTTTTTTCTCCTGAAGTTGTCGGAATTATTCGTAATAAGATATTGGCTACAATTGAAGAGGTCTTATCAATAAAATTTCCATTTATTCGAGATCTAGGCATAATTAGCAATTAATTCTATAATTAGTCTCATTACCCTTCGGGGAAAACGATCCCACAAAAAAAGGAATTGTACAGTACAAAATAACATAAAAACAGACTAATTGGAAAAAATGTGGGTCACAAACTGTCCCCCTTTTTGACAAAGATGAAATGAAATAGTTGAATCAGATTATATTTCATTCAAATTTCGTAGTATACCAATGTATTACTATTTCATCTAAGTTGAATAACCAAGTTTCCTATGGATTGATTTTGATAACTCAAAAAATTTTTATTTGGTTATGAAAAGGAAAAAGAATTGAATAATAAGTCCATGATAAAAAATAAGGTAACCATCCTTTTTTTTGTTTGCATAACGATAACGTATATGTGCCACGCCATACAGTTGAAATCTAAAAATGAATCGGACGATTGAAAGAAGTTGTTGTTGATAAATATGAAATTGGAAAAAACTTTTCTTCCTATGGAATCACCGGGCGGTTATACCTGTACTACAATTAAGATGAATGACTCGCTATTCATTCGGGTTTTGGTCAAGAATAAGATTCTGTAGGAGAGATGGCTGAGTGGTTCAAGGCGTAGCATTGGAACTGCTATATGGACTTTTGTTTATCGAGGGTTCGAATCCCTCTCTCTCCGTTTCTTTTCATTCATCAACGTTACGTTACCTACTAGAATGTGTTAAATCCAAAATCAAATAAGAATTTATATTCTTATTCTAACAGTCCTTATTTGATAGAGATTCTCTATCCCTAATTACAGCCCTGTGATACGTAAAATACAAATAGAAATAAATTCGAGTATTGATATTGAAAAGAATAAAAAAGAAAAAGAATCCTATTATCGATCCATTTTTATATGTGAATGAGACAAGGTACTCTATTTACTTCAGCGAAAGGAGTAAAAAGTGTATGAACCTTGCTTTTTTTATTTTCGTTAGAATCAAGTCTGACGGGAATAATATTCTACGACCAACAACTCATTTATTTTCAAACCGATCAATTTACTATCTATTATTTGATTTACAAATCCTTTATATTGTAAGGAATCCATAGTTAAATGGTTTGGCAATTCCCCGCGGGGGGATGAAACAAGATACTTTTGAATCAGAGCTTTCGATCTTTCTTTATCCTTCGTAGTAATAATATCTCGGGGTTTGCAACGATAACTTGGTATATCCACTATATGACCATTAACGTAAATGTGTCTATGGTTAACTAATTGTCTGGCTCCAGGAATGGTCGAAGCCATACCTAATCGAAAAAGGATGTTATCCAAACGCATCTCGAGTAGTTGTAGTAAAACCTGGCCTGTTGACCCTTTGGCTTTTCCAGCAATATGCACATATTTAAGTAATTGTCGCTCTGCCAGACCATAATGAAAACGCAATTTCTGTTTCTCTTCTAAACGAATACGATATTGCGATTTTTTTCCAGAGCGCAATTGGGTTTGAAGATCACTTCCGGATATGGGTCTTTTACTAGTTAGTCCCGGTAAAGCCCCTAGACGGCGTATTTTTTTGAAACGAGGTCCTCGGTAACGAGACATATAAATAAAGGCTCCCTTTTTGATTCACTTTTTTTTTTACAAAAAAAAATATAAATTCAGACTGAACTAAAGGATCAGCAAAGCAAAACTCAATCTACTGAAGTACTACAAAACAGAATGAAAGAAATTTTCTCCATATTTTTATTTTTTGTATATATATAGGAAGTTCAAGTGAAGGCTACGTTTTCCAATTTTTTCTGTAGAGATCTAGTTAACTTTTTTTATTCATAGCTATAGCTGCAAGTTACTATGACATAATAACTCAACATTTAGAGAAAGCGAGAGTAGATATTTAGTAGATATTTTCAATCATGCAAAGAAAAAGATCGATAAAGAAAAAAAGCCGGCTATCGGAATCGAACCGATGACCATCGCATTACAAATGCGATGCTCTAACCTCTGAGCTAAGCGGGCGGATACGGATATAAGAGCAATATTGTAATTGTATAAGAAACTATCAGATCTTAGCTATTACCTAGTGATTCTTCTTCTTTTTTTTTTTTTTTTATTATTTATTATTGTTATTTATTATTGATTATTTAAATATTTTTTAAAAATATAAATTATTTAATATTTAATTTATTTAATATTTAATTATTAATTTATTATTATTAATTCAAATTCAATATTTAGAATTTTTCTATTTTATTATTTTAATTCAATACAATATTTATTTATTTATTGAATATTTATTATTCAAATTTTTAATTGATTTTAATTACATATTACATATTTAAATAAATATGTAAATTGAATTCAATATTTACATTTTTGCTATTTTATATTCTTATTTATTCTAATTCTATTTATAGTTATTAGTTATAGATTTGATAAATTTGAGTTGAGATTCGATTTCAAAATTCTAAAATTAAAATATAGAAAATAAATATAGAAAATAAAAATAGAAAAATTAAAATTATAGAATTCTAAATTCTATAATTAGATTAATTAGATATATTCTATAATTCGAATTATATTATTCGAATTATATAATAATAATAATAAATATAATATAATTATAATAATATAAAATATAATATAATTATTATAATAATATAAGAAAATAAATATTTATAATATATAATATAAAATATATTATAATATAAAATAAATATAAAATAAAAATATAATAAAATACAATTAAAATACAATAAAAATAAATATAATTAAATATTAAATATAATTTAAATATAATAAATATAATATTAAATATAATTTAAATATAATAAATATAATATTAAATATAATTTAAATATAATAATAATAAATATAATATTAATATATAAATATAATTATAATATATAATTATATATTATATAATTTATATAATATAAATTTATATAATATAAATAGAAAATAAAAATAAATAGAAAATAAAATAAAATATAATAATATTAAAAATCGAATTAGAATAATATAAATAATATAATATAATAAAATAGAATTAGAATTTATAATATTATTTAGAATATTTAATATTCTAATTATAATATTATTTAGAATATTTAATATTTTAATTTATATAAAAATAATAAAATAATAATAATATATAATTAATATATAATATAAATAATATAATAAAATAGAATTAGAATTTATAATATTATTTAGAATATTTAATATTCTAATTATTCTAATTTATATAATAATAATATTAATAATAAATACTAATTTATATAATAATAATAATAAATAATATAATATAATATATAATATTAATATATATATAATATATATATTATAATTATATTATTATATTCTAAATTCTAATTATAGAAATTCTAATAGAAATTATAGAAATAGAATTCTAATTTTATTTCTATAATTTCTATTTATTTATATTTTATTTTTATATATAAATATAAATAAATAGAATTTAATAAATAGAATATATAATATATATTTATAATAATAATATATATAATATATAATAAGAAATATAATATATAATAAGAATATATAGATATATAGATAAATAGTATATAGATTATAATATAGAAGTATATAGATTATAATATAGATTATAGATAAATAGTATATAGATAAATTATCGATAAATAGTATATGAAATAGTATATATAGATAAATATAGATAAATAATATAGAGAAAATAGATAAATAGTTAAAAACTAAAGAGAATAATATTCTATATTCTATTATTCTATTGAATATTGATTTCTATTCGAATAATGGAAATTCATGACTAAAACTGATAAAAACTTGTATTCTATCATTATACACAAGAGGACGAAAAAAAAGAATCGAATGAATTCGACCGTTTTACTATTTTAATTGCGTTGTAAAATTTAAGGGGGAGTAAAGGCATAGATATCTGTGGGATATATCTATCCATATTGAATTGCGGATACATCAATGATAGAATCATTTCGGATTGAAACAAATAGGGTTAGATGAAATGATAGAATATAGGATGGCAAAAAAAAATAAAATAGCAGCCTTTTCCATATTCAATATAGGAATCATTACCTAATGAATTCAACAGTTCCAAGATCAATGAAAGAGTTGGATGGAATTACAACTGGATCCTTGTATCAAGGCAAAGGGGGATATGGCGAAATCGGTAGACGCTACGGACTTGATTGGATTGAGCCTTGGTATGGAAACCTACTAAGTGGTAACTTCCAAATTCAGAGAAACCCTGGAACTAAAAATGGGCAATCCTGAGCCAAATCTTTGTTTTTATAAAAAATGGAAAATTAGAATAAAAGGGATAGGTGCAGAGACTCAATGGAAGCTGTTCTAACGAATGAAATTGACTACGTTACGTTAGTAGCAAAAATTCTTCTATCGAAATGATAGAAATGACAGTAAAGGATAAGCTTATATACCGAATATATCTTATATACTTAATACATACTGACATAGGAAACGATTAATCACAACCCGAATCCTATAATAATATATAGATATATAGAATACAAATTCAAATGAAAATCGAATATTCGAATAAAAATACTAAAGATGAATATTGAATATGAAAATACAAATTTTCCACGAAATCCTCTATTATTTTTGATCTTCTATATTTCGATTATCTATATTATATTATAAAATTTAGATTACTAAATTACTAATTTACTAATCTATTTATTAATCTATTATCTATTATATTACTAATAATCTAACTAACTATCTAATTACTAATATATCTTAAATATATCTAATATATCTAAATCGAATTCTAATACTATAATCTAATACTATATCTAATAGTATAACTATATTTATTTTATTTTTATTTTTATATATTTATATAGTTATAATTATAATATAATAATATAATATTATTATTATTATAGTATAGTTCTAAATATAGTTCGAATTACGAATTCGAATTCGTACTATATATTATATACTATATATTATAGTATATAGTATTATATTTATATAATATATAATTTATATATAAATATAGTTATAGTTATAATATAGTTATATAGTTTATATATATAGTTATATAGTATATAATAATAATAATATAATACTATAGATATAGTTTATAATTAAATAGAGTAATACTATAGTTTCATATAGTTGAATATTCTAAATATTCTAGTTTCTAGTTAAATATAGTATAGTTTAATTATGTTATAATTAGTATTAATTAGTATAATATATAATATAAGTATATATTATTAAATATTAAAATATTAAATTAAATAATTCAATAAATAATAATATTATTATTATTTAAATTATTTAATTTATTATTATATGTTTATTATATTATATGTTTATTATATTATTATATTTATAATATTTTATTATTATTTATAGTTAATTATTTATTTATTATTATTTATTATAATTATAATATTTTAATATTATTCTAGTTAATTATTTATTTATTATTATTTATTATAATATTTTAATATTATTATATGTATTTCTATTTAATTTAATTGATTTATATATAATTTCTTTATAATTATAATAATTCGAATTTAGAATTATTATTTATTTATAATTCGAATATTTTATTTCATTTTTATTCGATTTTAGAATATAGAATATATTTTATAATTATATTTTCTTATTATTTTATATTTATTTTTTAATATTTTTTTATATTTTATTGAATATGAATATTCATATATTTTGTATATTTTATTTAAATTTAAATTAATATTTAAATAATTTTAAATATTTAATTTAAATTAAAATGAAGATTTTTAAGATTTTCAATTAAGATTTAAAATATTAATTAATATTTATTTAATTTATTTAATATTGATTTATTTAATATATAGAATATAGAATATTATATTTTATATTTATATTTTCTATTTATATTATTTATATATAGAATATAATATATAATTATAATATTTATTTATTATTTATTATTTAATTTAATTTTAATATTGTAATTGTAATATTGAAATTGAATTGAATATTGAAATTTATTCAAATTGAAATTTATTAAAATATTTAATAAATAATAAAATATTTGTATTTCTTATTGAATTGCATTTTTATTTAATTTATTAATTTTAAATTTCATTTAATCGTTATTTCTTTATTATTTATTTATTTATGAATATTAATTTATTAATAGAATATTGAATAATATTTTATTATTTATTAATATTTTATTATTAATATATTATTAATATTTAATATTTATTACTATAATTTATTAATAGAATATTTATTACTATATTTATTACTATATATATAGTATATTATATAATACTATATAACTATTAATAATACTATATAACTATTAATAATAATGATATAATAATTATAGAGATCACATAATTCGAATGATAGAGATCAAATAATCATTCTAAATGATAAAATGAGAAAAAAATGTATTTAAAATGGAAGAGTTATTCTGAATCCATTCCAATGGAAGTTGAAAAAGGAATAGAATTTAAATATTCAGTATTCAGTGATCAAATAATTCATTCCAGAGTTTCATAGATCTTTTGAAAGTTCATCGGACGAGAATAAAGAGAGAGTCCCATTTTACATGTCAATACCGACAATAATCGACAATAATGAAATTTATAGTAAGAGGAAAATCCGTCGACTTTAAAAATCGTGAGGGTTCAAGTCCCTCTATCCCCAAGAAAAGCCCATTTTACCTCCTCTTATTTATTATTTATTTTATACTCTTTTTTCATCAGTGGTTCAGTTCAAACAAAATAAAATATCTTTATCTTTCTCATTTCATTCACTCTGTTCTTTCACAAATGGATCCGAATAGAAATCCTCGTTTCTTCTTCCTATCCAATTTCATTTGGATAGATACGATACCTGTACAAATGAACATATAAAGATATATGTATAGATTCAAGGAATCCCCGTTATTGAATATTGAATCATTCACAGTCCATATCATTATCCTTACATTTACAAAGATTTACAAAGAAAGTCTTCTTTTTTTTTAGATCTAAAAAATTGAGGGGCTAGGTCCAATTTGTTAAGACTTTTTTAGTTCTTTTCATTGACATAGATACAAGTACTCCGCTAGGATGATGCACAGGAAAGGAAATGGTCGGGATAGCTCAGTTGGTAGAGCAGAGGACTGAAAATCCTCGTGTCACCAGTTCAAATCTGGTTCCTGACACGTGAATAATGTATCGGATAGATATTCATACCTCATACACTCATACAAATGAAATTCATTGTCATTGATACGGATCGGGATACATATTCTTTACTTTCCTTTTCATTTTTTTCCTCTCTGTTCATACTTTGTCTTATTATTATTTAATACTTATTTAATACTTATTTAATACTTAATTAAATAAATACTTAATTAAATAATTATAAATAATAATTATCTAATTATTATTTCTTAGTTAAAAATATTATTTACAAATTTTAATACAAATTTAAAAAGGATGTTCAATTTTTGTCTATATCTCAAATAAAAAAAATTAGATAATTAGATAAAAAGATTCAATCAAAGAGTGAAAAGATAGGAATAGAAAGGATGTGTTTCAGACACAGTACAAATCAACCCCGATTCCTTTAATTTTTCATTTATGCATTTCGTCTCTTCTGTTCTTCTGTCTTTTTTCATATTTTTTTTTTATCACTCTTGCTCAAGTTACTTTACGGGGCCCCCCTAAGTGATGTGCGCAGGTACAAAGTTCATGGTGCAGAACTCTTTTGAGTCATCCTAGTCTTTCTGCTCATACGAAATAGATATGATATCCTCCCAATTTGGGAATATCAATGAGAGCCTCTTTTTCTTTTTTTTTTAGCCCACCCCCATACGAATTAAAGTCCAGTTACTCCGTTTCATCTAGAAGGGAATGTCAAAATGTTCTTTGATTGAAATGAAATCCGGAGTCGTGTCGTATAAGTAAAAAGGAGTTTCTTATCATTCAAAGAGCATCTTGTATTTCATAGAAATTGGGAGTAATATAGTCTTTACGTAAGGGCCAGCCTATCCAACTTTCAGGCATCAAGATACGTTTAAGGCGAGGATGATTCTCATAAAAAATTCCCAACATATCATAAGATTCCCGTTCCTGAAAATCTGCACTTCTCCAAATCCAGAAAACGTACGGGGTTCGAGGATTACTCCTGGGGGCAAATATTTTTATGCATACCTCTTCTGGTTTATCTATTTTATCTATACCATACCGTATTTTCGTAAGGTGATACACACTAGCAAAAAATCCGCCTGGTGCTACATCATAGGCACACTGGGAGTGTAAATAATTAGAACCATATACATATACATATGAGCGGCCATAAACTGGAGAGTCTTGACCAATTCGAGAGATCATTCGATGTAGTTGAAATAATTGAATGGGGGGTTGTTTGGTTAAGTAATGGAAACTCAACCAAATTTATAACTGTCTCAATGTCATCCTTTCCTTCCCTTTTCTTTTGATTGTCTAAATATTCATCTAAGACCATTCCAACGCTCTTTTTCGCCATGCATAAACTGAACCCACGATTGGGATAAGCACTAAAATGAAAGCTTCCATAAATACAGATACACCCAATACATCAAAACTCATTGCCCATGGATAAAGAAAGACCATATATAAGATCCTTCTAATAATCTACTCCTACTAATAATCTACTCCTAATAGTTAATAGTCTAATAGAAAGAATCACACATTATCGAGCAATTCGACAGACCAAATTCCCAAACCCACTCAACTTTTAGAATATATATTTTTAGAATAAGAATAGAATAATAAGAATAGAATAATAAATAATATATATTATATAATATTAAATATTATAATATTATATATTATATAATATAATAATTATAAATTATAATAATATAATAAATAATATAATAAATAATATAATAAATAATATTAATATAATTATAATATTAATATAATTATAATATATATATATATATATTATATATATTTAGTATATATTTAGTATTTAGAATATATATATTTAGTATATATTTAATATATTTAGTATTTAGAATCTATAATTTATATATAGAATTTTCTATTTTTCTATATAAATAATAAATATAATTTTCGAATTGAAAATTTAGTAAAATTTATAGTATAATTTCGAATTTAGAGAAAATTTAGAATATATAATAAAGGGACCCTGATGGATGTAGGGCTAATTAATTAGCCCTACATTATCTTTGTATCTTTAGAAACAAATTTGAAATTGAAAGAATCTAAGAATCCATTAGGTTTGTTGTTCGGCCAAAAAGTAATTATCCACAAATACTCAAAATACTCAAGATCAAGAAAAGAATAGGTCCTAGATCCATGCGACTTAGGATTGGATTTGCTTGGGTCAGGTTGAAGTTAAAAAAAAAACTACTAAAATCTCTATACAAAAAAAAATGGAATGTATAATGTATGCATTAGGGCTATACGGACTCGAACCGTAGACCTTCTCGGTAAAACAGAGAAAACTTATTTTTATCGAAATGATTCGAACTGTTTCAAAGACCCAACATGCATTTTGTTGCATTGGGCTCTTTCATCAACTGATGTAAAGATCAATTAGTCCACCATATTTTTTCTTTACAGGAAGATAAAAAGATAATGAGATGGTTCCATGTGCTCTGATTCATTATTTGTATCCTGATCCAGGAGCAATACCAAAGTGTTTCAAAGAAGAGTGACCTTGATTTAGGTCTGCCTTCGGCCTAGATCAACCTAAGTTAAATGGAGTCTCTATCGCTCCGCTGCAAGAGTCAAATATGATACTTCATACACCTCAAAGCTCATAGGATGAAAATAGGTTCTTTTGAGACCCTTATACTCATTATGCCTGGCATTGAATGGACTGGGCATTTACCTTACAATGGCAGGTTCCATTTGATTGATTTGGCAGCGGAATTTGCACCTGAATCGGATCGAACCAAATATTTGTCAGGCTATTTTTCTCTTGTTCTCTCGAATCTACGGAGTAAGACATCGACTTCTCATTCTCAAAAAGATCAATTATGGTCATTGCATAATGGGCTCCCTTGAAAAGCATTGGCGCACGTGTAAACGAGGTGCTCTACCTAACTGAGCTATAGCCCTTGTCATAACTATTTTAACATAGAGACAATTTATTGTCAAGAAGGGTATCCCATATGCATATGATAACTCTCCGATCCGTTTACGTTTACTGGTAAAAGATTGATATTGCTTAGAAAGCATATTTTACCTATAATCCATCGAAGTGATGAAGACCTTTTTGTGGTGATAAATGACCTACTTAACCCAGTGGTTAGAGTATTGCTTTCATACGGCGGGAGTCATTGGTTCAAATCCAATAGTAGGTAGAACTTATTAGATACCATGGAATCTGGTATCTAATAAGTTTTTCTACCCATCCTCTTTTTCGTTCTATCATCAGATTAGACTTCATTGTGTTCAATTTGTGGAATCAAAATAAAAAAATCAAAACTACATTTTTAATTTAATTTTTCTTTTGATTGAATGTATTGACTACTACTAGGAAATCACATTGACAGCCTCTACTCGTGTCCTAGCTCGTCTGAGAGCTAGATTTGACTCAATTGCTTGTCTCTTACCCTCAGCTCTACTCAAGTTATCTTCAGCTATTTCAAGAGTTTGTTGAGCTTCTTGTGGATCAATGTCAGTACTAATTTCCGCATCATTTCCTAAAATGGTGATCTCATTATTACTTATTCTAGCGAAACCGCCCATAAGAGCCACTGTTAACCATTGGTCGTTTAGCCGTATTCTCAAAAGACCTATATCTACAGCCGTGGCAATAGGGGCATGGTTTGGTAATACGCCAATTTGTCCACTATTCGTAGATAAAATAATTTCTTTCACTTCGGAATTCAAAATAATTCGATTAGGAGTCAGTACACAAAGATTTAAGGTCATTTCTTCAATTTGCTCTCCTCCTCTAAGTTAATAGCTTTCGCGGTAGCTTCATCGATGTTACCCACCAAATAAAAGGCCTGTTCGGGAAGACCGTCTAATTCTCCGGAAAGGATGAGTTGAAACCCCCGAATTGTTTCTGTGAGACCAACATATTTACCCGGAGAACCAGTAAAGACTTCTGCCACAAAGAAGGGTTGTGATAAGAAACGCTCAATCTTTCGTGCTCTTGCTACAGTTAAACGATCTTCTTCGGATAATTCGTCCAACCCAAGGATAGCTATAATGTCCTGAAGTTCTTTGTAACGTTGTGAAGTTTGCTTAACTCTTTGCGCAGTTTCATAATGTTCCTCGCCAACGATCCGAGGTTGTAACATGGTTGACGTTGAATCTAAGGGATCTACTGCTGGATAAATACCTTTGGCAGCTAATCCTCTTGATAATACGGTAGTAGCATCTAAATGCGCAAATGTCGTGGCAGGAGCAGGGTCGGTCAAATCATCCGCAGGTACATAAACTGCTTGGATCGATGTTATAGATCCTTCTTTGGTAGAAGTAATTCTTTCTTGCAAAGAACCCATTTCCGTACTAAGGGTAGGTTGATAACCCACTGCGGAAGGCATTCTACCTAATAAGGCAGATACTTCGGACCCTGCTTGAACGAAACGAAAGATATTGTCGATGAATAGAAGTACGTCTTGTTCATTAACATCCCGAAAATATTCCGCCATGGTTAGGGCAGTCAAGCCAACTCTCATACGAGCTCCTGGCGGTTCATTCATTTGACCATAGATTAGAGCGACTTTGGATTCTCCAATATTTTTTTCATTAATCACCCCGGATTCCTTCATTTCCATGTAGAGATCATTTCCTTCACGAGTACGTTCACCCACTCCGCCAAATACGGATACGCCTCCATGAGCTTTGGCAATGTTGTTGATCAATTCCATGATGAGTACTGTTTTACCCACTCCAGCTCCCCCAAATAGTCCTATTTTTCCTCCACGGCGATAGGGGGCTAAAAGATCCACCACTTTAATCCCCGTCTCAAAGATTGATAATTTCGTATCTAATTGTATGAAGGCGGGTGCGGATCTATGAATAGGAGATGTTGTGCGAGTATCAACAGGACCCAAATTATCAACAGGCTCTCCAAGAACGTTGAAAATTCGTCCTAGAGTAGCTCCGCCGACTGGAACACTTAGAGGAGCTCCCGTGTCAATCACCTTCATTCCTCTCATCAAACCATCTGTAGCGCTCATAGCTACAGCTCTCACTCGATTATTTCCTAATAATTGTTGTACCTCACAAGTTACATTAATTTGCTGACCGATAGTATCTCGACCCTGAATTACCAAAGCATTATAAATATTAGGCATCTTACCCGGTGGAAAAATGACATCCAGTACTGGGCCAATAATTTGAGTGATACGCCCTAGGTTTTGTTCTTCAAGTGTGGAAACCGCAGGATCAGAAGTCGTGGTATTGCTTCTCATAATCGTAAATCATAATATAATATAATAATAGAATAAAAATATGTCTAATTTTTTTTAGTACTGAATCGAAAAATAAATATCCGATAACCGATAGCAAGTTGATCGGTTAATTCCATAATCCATAAGAAGTAAATGGGAGTTAGCATTCGATTGAGTTGGTACCACCCAATCGAATCCAATTCAATCCTTTACTCATTCAATGAGTAAATTTTCAATTCAACGAGCCAACCAATCCTTTTTCACAATAGGAATATGAAATATTAAATTCGAACCTTCATTTTTTTTTATTCATTATTTTGAATTTTGATCTCATTGACCATTGTTCTTTAACTTTTTTTCTTTTTCAATTGTATTTTTTCTTTTTTTTTTGTTGTTGTTTTTATTTGTGTTGTGCACCTATTCTTTTTCTTTATATACCATATCTGTTCCCTTTGCTGGATGAATTATGCCTCTTTTCGTTTTGCATATCTAGGATTTACATATACAACATATATTACTGTCAAGGGGGGTTCTATTTCTTTTTCTTTCTACTTTACTTTAGCTTTTAGTTTTAGTACATTTTAGTACATTATAGTATATTTAGACTATATTCTATATTATTATATTATATATTATTTATATTAATAATATAAATAATTATATAATTTAATTAAAAATATAAAAAATATAATATAATTAAAATAATTAATAAATTAATATTAATATAATAATAAACTAAACTATTAAATTAACTATTCAAATTAACTATATTAATAATTAATATGAATTTCTAATTTAGAATGATAGAATGAATATTCTATTGTAATACTAATTACAATTTTCGAATTAGTAGAATTAGAATTAGTATAAATTATGAAATTATTATTATTATTTATATTTTATTTGAATTTGAATTATATTTTCATTAATTAATAATAATGAATAATATTCATTTTAATTCTAAATATAAATTATTTAAATTTAATTAATTCGAAATAATTTTATTATTTTATATTTTATAATTTTATTTTATTTATATACTTATATATTGATATATATAATTATATATATTATATATTTTATATATTTCTATTTATATTTTATATATTTCTATTTATATATTTATATACTTATATATATATTTATATTTATAAGTATATTTTATATTTATAAGTATATTTTTTTTTAATTATAATTTTTAATTATTAATTATATATATGTATATATGTATAGATTTTATATTTATATATATTTTATATATTATTAATTATATATTAATAATATTAATATTATTATTTATATATTATTATATATTTCATATATTTATAATTTTTATATATTTATAATTTTTATTATTATTATTTTCTTATTATTATTTATTATAATTATTTTTATTATAATTATTATAATTTTATTATTATTATTTTAATTATTTTCTAATTCGAATTTTTTATAATTCGAATTTAGAATTCTATTTTTATATTTTTCGATTTATTTATTTTATTTTTATATTTATATATATTTATTATATATATTTATAATTATATTTATTTCGATTTTCTTTTTATTTTATTATATTATATTTTTTTATTATATTATATTTTTTATATTTTGTATTTTTATATTTTGTTTTGTATTTATATATTTCTATTTTTTTTTTTTTTTTTTTTATTATTTTTATTATTAATATATTATTATTATATATTTATTATATATTTATTATATATTATTATTATATTATTATATTTATATTTATTTATATTATTATTATATATTAATTATATATTATATTTATATTATTTATATTAATATTATATTATTATATTTTTTATTTATATTTCATTATTCATTATTTAATTTTAATTATTATATTTATATATTTTCGATTTCTATTTTCTATTATATATAATTATATTTCATTATATTTATTATTTCTATTTATTATTTTATATTTATATATATTTTATATTTGATATAATTTTATATATATTTATTATATTTATATTATTTATATATTATAATTTATATTTTATTTTATATATATTTATTATATTTATATTATTTATATATTATAATTTATATTTAATATATATATATATATATATATATATTAATTATTATATATTAATATATTAATATTAAAATATATTAATATTAAATTATTATATTAAATATTAATATATTATATTAATTATATTATAATTTTATAATTTTATAATTATATTTATATTTTTTTATATTTATATTTTTTATATTTTCTATTTATTTATATTATATTTATATTTATTTATATTTATATTATTTATTTTCTATTTATTATATTTAATATTTATTTATATTATTTATATTTATTTTATAATTTATATTTTTTCTTTTCTATTTTTTTAGATATTCGATTTGAATTCTATTTATTCGATTTATATTATAATTATATTTTTTCTATTTCTATTTTATATTCATTATTTTCATTATTCAAATGAGTATGAAGAAGGGGGATCAATTCCATTAGAAATTTGCAAAACGAAGATTGGGTTGCGCCATATATATCAAATAGTATAAAATAATGATGTATTTGGTGAATCAAATATCAAATACATGGCTCAATAACGAACCCTTTTTCAATTTTAATTATGCATTATTTAATTATGCATTAGTTGATAATATTAGAGTTGATAATATCAAAATTGATAAATTCTATTTCAATATCAATATATTTCAATATCAATATATATAAAATCGAAATAGAAAAGATAATCAATATATAAATATTATTATTATATATTATTATTATATATATATATATATTAAATATATATATTTAATATATTAAATATTAAATTAAATATTAAAAATATTTAATATTAAAATATATTTATTAAAATAGAATAAAATTAAATATAAAATATTAAAAAAAAATTCAATTTAAATTCAATTTTAAAATATCAAAATATAATCAATTTAAATTCAATTAAAAAATAGAAAATTAAAATATATATATACAAAATATAAAAATATATACAAAATAAAAAATTAAAATAGAAATATAAAATATAATAAATAAATAATCTAATAAAAATAGAAAATATAATGAATTATAAATTCTAAAATATAATGAATATATAAAATATAATGAATATATAAAATATAATGAATATATAAAATATAATGAATTTATAAAATATAATGAATATATAAAATATAATGAATATATAAAAATATAATAAAAATAGAATATAATTATAATATAATAATATATAATTTATATAATTATTATAATTATAATATATATATATTATTATATAATATAATATATAATAATTATAATAATATATAATAAATATATAATATATAATAAATATATAATATAAATTATATAATAAATATATAATATATAATAAATATATAATATAAATTTATAAAATTAAAATAATATAAATTTATAAATTCTAAATATAAAAATATAATATAAAAAATATATAAATCTATTTACTATTTCAATATTATTATATTAGAATTCTAAATATAAAATATAGAAAAATATATATAAAATAAAATATATATAAATATATTTAAATATTATTATATTTTATATTTTATATTATTTAAAATTATATTATTTAAATATATAAATATATTATTTTATTTAAATTTAAATATAAATTTCTAAATTAAAAAATTTAATAAAAAATTTAAATATTTTAAATATGAAATTAAAATTAAATAAAAAATAAATAAAATATGAATATAAAATATATTCAAATAATATTCAAATATTAAATAAAAAATAAATATGAATATAAAATATATTCAAATAAATATATTCAAATATATAAATATATTCAAATATATAAAATAAATATATAATATTATAATAGTAAATAAATAATAATAATATTAAATAGAAAAATATGAAATATATTATTATTATATTTTATATGAAATATAATGAATAATATATATTCTATATAATAATAATAGAATCGAATTGAATATTGAATATTAATATTTGAATATAAATATATAAATATGAAATATATATAATATAAATATATAAATATGAAATATATATTATATATTATAATTAATTATAATATATATATAATATAATATTAATAATAATATATTAATAATATATTAATATTTAATATATTAATTATATTAATATGTAATATGAATATGTATGAATATGAGAATTCATATGAAATAATATGAATTATTAATATGAAATATCAATATTTTAAATATTAAAAATAAAATATAATTAAATTATTCAATATTTTATTAAATTTATTAAATATAATTATTAGTATTAGAATTATAAATTATAATACTAATAATTATATTTATAATATTATTATTTATTATTATTTTCGATTTTATTTTATTATTTATTTATTATTTATAATATTTTATATTATTATTATTATATTATAATAATATTAATTAATAATAAATAATATTAATTTATTATTTATTATAATTATATTAATTATTTTTATATTATAAATATTATAAATTATAATATTAAATATTATATTTTTATTATTTTATTATATTTATATTGAAATTGAATTATTTCATTATACATTCATTATAATTCATTATACATTATATTTATTATATTATATTTATATATATTTTATATATATATATAGATTATATAGATATAGTATAGAAATATAGATTATATAGATATAGTATAGAATAGAAGTATAGAATAGAATAGTATATAGTATAGAATTATAGAATTCTATTCTAATTATTTATATTTTATATATTATCTATATATTATAATTATAAATATTATAATTAATAATTTAATAATTAAATATTATATTATAATTATAATTTATAATTATAAATTATTTTATAATTATAATTTTAAATAATCAATATTTAAATTTAAAATATTAGTAATATTCGTATTCGTTTTATTAGTTTTATATTTATTAGTTTTATATTAGTTATATTAGTAATATTAGATTAGAATATTAGTTTTCGTTTTTAGTTTAAAGGTTCCTAATTCATATCGAGTAGACCTTGTCGTTGTGAGACTTCTTAATTCATGAGTTGTAGGGAGGGACTTATGTCACCACAAACAGAGACTAAAGCAAGCGTCGGATTTAAAGCTGGTGTTAAAGATTACAAA